GCAGAAACATAGAAGCACTCCTATTAATGTGGAATATACCGAATTAGTTGATTCAAATTGGAATTCTCAATTCATCCATAACTGCATTAGTCGAAACAACAATTTTGATCAAACCACATAGTTTCGTTTGTTTACTTGTTGTGGGTCATGTATCGTCTCAAGATTCATCCAACGAAATCCCACTTACACTTACTTCGATTCTATTTAGATATGGTGTAGACATATAATGCTATTATACAAATCAAACTCTCTCCTACCTTGCCTCGGGTTTTCTATCAAACAAAAAAAGGAATTAAGGAATTTTTTTTAAAGAATATTTTAAATAATATGAATTGAAATTGAAATAATATTCAAACAATATTATTCAAATAAGATTAAATGAAATATTAAACATAAATAATTTCAATATTCTATTAATATAATAGAGCCAAAGAGGAGGTCTGGCCCATTTTTTCTCTCTCTCTCTTTTTTTTTTTTTTTTTCTTAGTGATTTAGAATATAGTCAGTAGTCAGATGTAATAGAATTTCTAGGAATTTCCATCTCGGGATTTATGGTATATTCTACGTGGCTGTGTTGGTGTATTCTTTTCATTAAGATCCGGATAGAGGATTATTGTTTCTATTGATTTGATACGGATACGAAAACGGAATGCATCGACCGATTCGATTCTCTCTCCCTGTCCCAGATTTATACTTAATTGATTTGATTCAATCCATTGAATTGTGAGGAACCCTTACATATAAAAACTCATGGGTTCCTATACCCAAATTAGGAAACTTTGGACCTGTACTACCCCGGCCCCGGCTTTACCCCCGAGTTAGAAGTCTTGAAAGAATCATTTCAGACCCATTTCTAGGACTAAAGATCGTGATTTGGAATGACTCGAAATACTTATTTATTTAATGTAATAATAACACCTAGCAGGACCAACCAACGAGTTAGGTTTCGTGACAACAAAAAACGTTTCTTTTGAAGCAAACCTACAAAATGGGGCATAGTTTAATGGTAGAGTCGGCTGAATCGTAAATGATTTACAGAAGATACTTCGAATGGAATCATGCGTTGTCGAACGATTCGATAGACAAAATCTCCCCATCCCAAAACCAACTCATAGAACATAGAAATAGAAGAGGGTGCGTTGATACATTTAGGACCAATTCATTGTCTCTAAAACAATGAATTGGGATTGTTGTTCTGCCAAAAGGCGATACGTCGGGGGATTCCTAACTCATCCAAGTTCAAATGGGCCCTAATCTTTTTAGATAAAGCCTGCATTGGTAGAATTGGAATGATGAACAAATTGGATTGGGTAGATTGGAATAAAAAAAAATAAGTTAAATAAGTTATTAAGTATTGTACAGAAAAATGACTACTTGCTTTGCTAAGCCGGTTATACGAAGAAAAGCCTATTGTACAATAAAACTTACCAAAGAGCTTCGTTTTTGAAACTCTGGCTTTTCTACAAATACAAGAACAAGAATAGGTTCTAGATAATGTGACTTACTATTAGATTGAATTTGGATTTGATTTGGTTGGGTCAGGTTGGAGTTTTTCTTGAGCCAGGCTCATGTTATGATTTTGACTTCATAAATTGACTTGGGTATACCAAAGCAAAGGTGTATCACTAAATCTTGGATCATGGACAAATAAAAGAGGAAAAAGGCCGTATGTCATTCACAGACGAAGATTAATGAAGAAGAATGGGTTTGTTTATCCGAGATTTGAAAATACCGATCCGATTGGATCCATTGGAATAAATTATTGTTTTCAAGCCCCGAGGGATCTCCGTGATCCTGTGGGAATGATTCCATTTCTATGGAACAATCAACCGGCCGGTCACACGCACTAATTAGGAAATGAATACAAAAATGTATAGGGCTATACGGACTCGAACCGTAGACCTTCTCGGTAAAACAGATCAAACTTATTATTATCGAAATGATTCGAACTGTTTCAAAGACCCAACATGCGTTTTTTTTTTTGCATTGGGCTCTTTCATTAACTGATAAAAAGATCGGCTAGTCCACCATATTTTTTCTTGACAGGAAGATAACGAGATGGCTCCATGCGCTCGGATTCATTATTTGAATTCTGATCCGGGAGCAATACCAAAGTGTTTCAAAGAAGGGTTACCCTGACGTAGGTCTGCCTCCGGCCTAGATCAACCTAAGTTAAATGGAGTCTCTATCAATCCGCCCCAAGAGTCAAATATGATACTTCATACACCTTAAAGTTCATAGGACGAAAAGAGGTTATTTTGAGGTCCTTATCCTCATTATGCCTAGCATTGAAGGGACTGGGTATTCACCTTATCAATGATCAAACCAATGATGGGTTCTATTTGGTACCTGAATTGGCACCTGAATCGGACCGAACAAAATATTTGTCAGGCTATTGTTCTCTTGTTCCCTCGAATCCATGGAGTAAGACATCGATTTCTCAATAAGATCAATTCTGTTGATTGCATGATGGACTCCTCTGAAAAAGCATTGGCGCGCG